TAATTGATTCAGAACATCTTTTACTCAAAAGTATCTGCGAATACTTTAAAAATTAAAACAAAGAAGGAATCACTCGATTTCTGTTTTTTGGATGACTCACAATTCTATATAGTTCTATATATGGATTTCTATCGATTAGATATCATGCAAACCCTTTCTATACTAATAAAATAGAACCTTACTTTCTTTAATCTTAATCTAATCAAAGTTTCCTTTTTTCTATTTTCGAAGTTCATTGAAATTGAAGAAGTTCTATTTGTTCAATAAATTTACCTATATTTTTGTTTGTCCACTACTTAACATGATAAATCGAAAAAAGGTTATGATAAACCGAAAAAAAATGGAACCTACGAATAGGAATTTTTGACGAATAGGATCAAGAATCATTATTAATTCGACACAAGAAAGGGTTGTGGAAAATCCCTTTTCTTGTGTCAAAGACTAGGAGACGCACAACCCCCCCCCCCTAAACCCTTTGTTCCTTTCATTTATACTTTGGTTTATATTATCCGCTTATTTATCTTTTGTTTTTATTCTATTCAAATATAAAACTACGGATTCATTCTATATCACTTCGATTTGGATTGAAAAAACAAAGAAGAGATTAAGTAAAATCAAATAGTCTTCTTCACAATATACACATCATGACCAGTATAAGTAATTCCCGAAATCCGAAAAAAGAAACAAACAAAATTTTTTTGATCATACACAATTACATAATATAATTGCCAACAACAATTTATTTCTTTTTAGAGTTTGATGTTGAAAAATTCGCGGATCTAGAAATTCATTTCGGACAATTGCACTTTCTCAAACTGTTTCTTTTTAAGAACCAAAAAGATTTGTGCAAAAATAACAGATGCCAAGAAGAGCAAAAGGCCTTGGACACGTAATGGATCTTGAAGTACTACTTCTGCATCCCCCTGACCAAATCCGCCCACATTAGGATTACTCGTTAATGGTTGATCAAGTTTGATGGATTCGCCCTCAGAAACAAGAAGTTCCGGCCCTGGAGGGATAATATCAACCACTTGACGCCCACCCGATGCCTCCACTATGGTTATTTCGTATCCCCCTTTTTCTTTTCGTATGATTTTGCTTACTATACCTGCTGCTGTAGCATTATAAACATTATTGTTACTCTTGCTCCCGTCGGGATAAATCTGACCCCTTCCTCTGTTCCCACCTACGTATATGGGATATTTTAAGAAGTGAACATCTTTCTTAGTAGCGGGGTCCGGGGAAAGAATAGGAAAGGTGATTTCACTATATTTCTGACCAGGAACAGGACCTATCACAAGAATATTTTTTTTAGTAGGCCGGTAACTTTGAAAAGACAGATTTCCTATCTTTTCTTTAATCTCGGGCGAAATACGATCGGGCGGGGCTAGTTCAAACCCCTCGGGTAAAATAAGAACAGCCCCCACATTCAAAGCGCCTTTTTTACCATTAGCAAGAACTTGTTTCACTTGCAGATCATAGGGAATTCGAACAACTGCTTCAAATACAGTATCCGGAAGTACCGCTTGTGGAACCTCGATATCCACGGGTTTATTAGCTAAATGGCAATTGGCACATACAATACGGCCCGTTGCTTCTCGTGGATTTTCATAACCCTGCTGTGCAAAAATGGGATAGGCATTTGAAATGGGTGCCTGAGTTATTATATATATCATGAGCGATAGGGAAATGGATCGAGTAATCTCTTTCTTTATCGACGAAAAGGTTTTTTTAGTTTGCATGGTCCAACCATTGATCCCGAAATTTTCTACAATAAAATTAGGTAGGTCGCTAGTAGAGTTCCCTATCTATAATTTTGCTATTTACTGAAATAATTTTTCTGAAATATTGGAGAGATCCCTTGGCTGGGTAGAAAGAATAAGTACAATTTTGAGTGTTTTGCTTATGGACAAAGTAACAAATATTATAATTGGGTCGTTCAATCATTTTTTTCAGTCATTCATTGAATGATAAATCACTACAAGTGAAGGAGATACACGATTTAAATAACGAAAGATCCAATATTTAAAAATTGTATCTAAAATGACTGGAAAAGTAGAAACAAGACCGGATATAATTTGATCATTATGAGCAAATCCAAAATCTTTGTAGACAGAGCCAATCATTAATTCCCAACCGTGGGGCGAATGGAATCCTATACATAAATCAGTTAATAAAAGAATAGAAAAAGCTTTTATTGTGTCGCTTAAGTTATATAGGAATTCTTGAACCCAAGAGTTAAGAATAACAAGTTCTTCATTACCTAGAATAGAATAACCACTTAGAATAACGAAACAGATTATATTTGTCGAGAAGTGTAAAATTGTATGGATACGATCCTCATTGTGCATCTTGATCAATTGGGTCGTTTCTTTGTAGATTTCGACGCGAAGCTTTTGTAAATGCGTTTCTGGGTATTCCTTTATCATTTCCTCCAAACGAAGGAGTTCCTCTAAGTCTATGAATTTTTTTAGAATACTCTTTTCTTGAATATCATTCAAAAAAATTTCGGATTGCCTAATATTCCACCAATTAGTAATCCAAGATTCCAGACTTTTTTTAAATGAGAGAGAGATCCACCAAGGCAAAAATACTATAAATGCAAGATATAGAAGGGAAATGAATACTTTCTTTTTTGCCATTTTTCGTCTGTGAATTTTTGAAGTTTTAATGAACTCATCCCATGCGTCGACTCTATATGATACTAATATTTCTATCAAGCATAAGTTATATCCCAAGTCATCGAGCCCATTAATCTATTGCGAGGTTTTTATTTGTGATGCAGTATAGCGGTTAGGTTAGTCCTTGAATCTAGAAAGAATACAGAAATAGAATAAGAAAGAGCCCACTTCAAATTAATATTAGTTGGATTTCGAGACGAAAGAACTCCCGTTCTATTAAATAAAATATCAAATATTAAAAAAAAAATTATGGACACAAAAATTTCGTTTTAGGGTTGCTTCGTATACGTTTACTTTGGCTCGAATAGGCGTTCAGAACAAACTTCCGTTAAGTTATGGTATAGAAAAAAAAGGGGGTTCTTGAGTTTTTTCCCTCTTGCAAAGTATTCATTTTTCAGTTCCTTTTTTCAAAATACTTCAATTGGTACGCGCAAGAAATAGGCCAATTCAGCAGCTTTTTGCTCAATTTCTCGTGGAGTCAAATTCTCATCAGTACGCGTCAAGGGAATGGCCCCCTGGCCTCTGATTTCCATATAAAGGATCCGACGAGCAAAAAGACCCTCTTTATTTTCTATTCTGATGGACTGAATATCTTTCATAAGGAATCGCAGAAATATGCGACGGTTTTTTCCAGGAAATCCCCAACGAAAAATACACACTATGCCCTCTTTTATATCGAATCGATCATAACCACTACCTACATTCCACGAAATTGTGCACCACAAGTAGGAGCTAATAAAAAGACCCGCGATCCCATAGAAAGACATCACGATCCCCTGCGGAAAAAAATTTATTTGCTGAGAAGGAAATAAAGATATAAAATTCCTACCAAAATAACTGGAGGTTCCAACCAATACAAACCCTAATGAACCTAAAAAAAGAATAAGGGCCCAACCGAAATTACTTATTTTTCGAGATCCCGCTATAAGTTCTATCCATATACGTTCTGATCGCCAACTCATACTCTCACTAGACCTAGTTGCATTTTATTGGAATTGGAAGAATAACAAAAATAAATTTTATTTTACTTTTTTTTGTTTCCGAAGTAACTCTCATCAACCAGCACTACTATGATGTGAACCTTTTAGAAAAATTCATCGAATTGCTTAGATCCAAACTAAAATAATAACATCTCTTTCATATGATTTCCTATAGATATCCACATATAGATATATTGACTTTCCATTTCCGAAATTCTCCCCGATACCGATCCATTTGAAAATTGTTAGAATTCGTTTCCCCATATATCATGTTTACACATACATAAGAGCTTAGGCTCGAAAGAAGCCACATGTTATACCATATTCTACTAAATAGATATGGGTGTTATGATCAAAGTCAGTTTTGAAAAAAAAAAAAAAAAAAAAAAAATGGCTAAGAGTTGTCCCTATAGTATCTAAAAAATCTTGTTTTTTTGAACATGAAGAGATAAAGAAACCATTGCAATTGCCGGAAATACTAAGCCTACTAAAGGCACAAAAATGGAGGGAAAGTTGTTGAAAGCTATCATTGAATGGGTACCTCGATTTAATATTTGTACCTGTTATTTTTATTTATTGTTTTCTATTACTATTTTTTTTTAACCTTATATTGTTATAAAGATATTTTATATATAATAATTATATTATACTTAATATTATATATTATACTAAGTATACCTAAGTGAGTATATACCTAAATAAGGAGTATATAAGTATATGTTTTAATAATTTTTTTTACTAAATACCTATAAAAAAAAAATGTGTAAATAAAAAATATGTAAATAAACGGACTTATTCACCCTTCTACACGTTTCTACACGAAATATATGTATGATAATACACCCTTTTATTATTCATATTATTAGTTATTTTGTGCTCTTGTCTTATAATTTAATAATTTAAAAAAATTTATTCCGTTTTATTAATTATTAAATTAATTAATAAATTAAAAATGAAGACTCTACTCTACAGCTCTACTTAATCTAAGTTTGATTCAAAGGAAAGAAGGCATGTAGCCGAAATAATTCACTCAGAACGCCCTTTAAAGGATTACGTGGTACGATTGGATCGAATAAGCCCTTATGGAATAAATATTCAGCCACTTGTGAATCCTCGGGTACTGTCTTATTCAATGTTTGTTCAATTACTCTTTTACCCGCAAATGCAATGTAAGCGTTGGGTTCAGCAATAATGATATCTCCCAACATACCAAAACTAGCCGTCACCCCACCTGTGGTAGGGGATGTAAGGACTGCGACATAAAATAACTTTTTATTTGATTGATAATCGTATAAAGCGGAAGATATTTTAGCCATTTGCATCAAGCTCAAACTTCCTT